AAATCCTTACGGGCACCCCAACATTCTTGCAGAATTTATAGCCGGACAATTAAAGAATAGAGTTTCATTTCGCAAAGCAATGAAAAAAGCTATTGAATTAACGGAACAGGCGGGTACAAAAGGAATTCAAGTACAAATTGCGGGGCGTATCGACGGAAAAGAGATTGCACGTGTTGAATGGATCAGAGAAGGTAGGGTTCCTCTACAAACCATTCGAGCTAAAATAGATTATTGTTCCTATGCAGTTCGAACTATCTACGGGGTATTAGGCATCAAAATTTGGATATTTGTCGACGAAGAATAATATTGACTTGTATTTAGTTCTATCTGGTTAAAAAACAAAAAACGACAAACTCTTTCACTCTTTTTCTGTTAAATAAAAAAATGAACAATTCTAACAATTCTACAAGGTTGAATAAAAATTCGATTAATCGTTTGATATAATTGCTATGCTTAGTGTGTGACTCGTTGGTTTTTTTAGGATTGGGATTCAAAAAAATGGACTGGTCCATAGTACGAACTGATAACTATAGAACTAATAACCAACTCACCGCTTCGCATTATCTGGATATAAAAAACCAGTCAAGATATGATATATGAGTCATATCATTGTAGCAACTGAAATCTTTTTTTGCATAAAAAAAAAAAAAAGAAAAACCAATCTGATTATGAGATTGTAAAGCAATAAAAGTATACAGATAAATGGAAGATTGAGAGAAAGATAGAAAAAGAATATCAATGATATATGATTCCAATATGTAAGGTCTATGAGTCATCTCATATAAAGGGAATGTAATAAAGCATCAATACTGATTAATCCATAATTAGACAAATCCATGCATAGAACAAAAAATCAAGAGCCCCGAGCCAATACAGACTAAGAGGCTTGACTCAAGAATAAATTTTATTTTCATTAGGGGCTCCGTTGTAGAATTCAGACCTAACCATTAATCGAGAAGTGGTGAGAACGAGAGAACCTGTGAGTGCATAAGATTCTATTGAAAACGAATCCTAATGATTCATTGGGAGGATGGCGGAACAAACCAGAAACCTATTAATTTATTCTGAAAAGTCATGTCATAAACTAATCTTACAACTGAATGTTGAAAGAGTAAATATTCGCCCGCGAATTTTTTTATTTCTAAATTTTAATCGATTCGATATAATAATAGATATGATAATAAAAGAAAAAACAAAATAAAGAAAGAAAAAACAAAATAAAGATTCATTATAACGTTATACCAAAACGAGATTATCTATAAACAGAATACGTGTTTAATTATAAATTATATATATTAAAACATAAAAAATTTCTAATTTATATTTCTAATAGATTAGATTAAATTTCAAAGAATCTCACGATTCCGTATATTATTCATCGTCTATATTATTTTTTAATCGTTTAATTCGTGAGGAGCTGGATGAGAAGAAATTCTCATGTCCGGTTCTGTAGTAGAGATGGATGGAATTGATAAACAACCATCAACTATAACCCCAAAAGAACCAGATTCCGTAAACAACATAGAGGAAGAATGAAAGGAATGTCTTATCGAGGCAATCGTATTTGCTTCGGTAGATACGCTCTTCAAGCGCTTGAACCCGCTTGGATCACATCTAGACAAATAGAAGCAGGGCGTCGAGCAATGACACGAAATGCACGCCGCGGTGGAAAAATATGGGTACGCATATTTCCAGACAAACCTGTTACAGTAAGACCTACAGAAACACGTATGGGTTCGGGGAAAGGATCTCCCGAATATTGGGTGGCTGTGGTTAAACCCGGTAGAATACTTTATGAAATGAGCGGAGTAACAGAAAATATAGCCAGAAGGGCTATTTCAATAGCGGCATCAAAAATGCCTATACGAACTCAATTCATTCTTTCAGGATAGAAATGTAGAAACAAAGGAAAGAGTGAAAAAAAAAAAATTTCAGGTTTTTTTGTTTTGAACAAATAATATTTCTTTTTTTTATTTAGACCTTTGCATTGAAAAAGAAAAAACCGATAAAAAAAAAAAAATGATATGATTCAACCTCAAACCCATTTAAATGTAGCGGATAACAGCGGGGCCCGGGAATTGATGTGTATTCGAATCATAGGAGCTAGTAATCGACGATATGCTCATATAGGTGATGTTATTGTTGCTGTAATCAAGGAAGCAGTACCAAATACACCTCTAGAAAGATCAGAAGTGATACGAGCTGTAATTGTACGTACTTGTAAAGAACTCAAACGCGACAACGGTATGATAATACGATATGATGACAATGCTGCAGTTGTTATTGATCAAGAAGGAAATCCAAAAGGGACCCGAATTTTTGGCGCGATCGCCCGGGAATTAAGACAGTTAAATTTCACTAAAATAGTTTCATTAGCGCCTGAAGTATTATAAGGGAAAAACGTAATGTAATATAGTTATAGTATTTGAATGAAATCGATTAATTATGTAGATTGTTTATATATCACGTATATACCTTTAATAATTCAGAAATAAAGATAAAGAAAAAAATAAAAAGAGCATGTTGATTATATCAAAATTCGGGGGCAACAAAAATCTTAGTTTATCATGAGTAAAGACACTATTGCTGACATAATAACCTCTATACGAAATGCTGACATGAATAAAAAAAGAACAGTTCGAATACCATCCACTAACATCACTGAAAATATTGTTAAAATACTTTTACAAGAAGGTTTTATTGAAAACGTGAGAAAACATCAGGAAAGCAATAAATATTTTTTGGTTTTAACACTACGACATAGAAGAAATAGGAAAAAGCCATATAAAAATGTTTTAAATTTAAAACGGATCAGTCGACCCGGTCTACGAATATATGCTAACTATCAACGAATTCCTAGAATTTTAGGCGGAATGGGGATTGTAATTCTTTCTACTTCTCGAGGCATAATGACAGACCGAAAGGCTCGAATAGAAGGAATCGGCGGAGAAATTTTATGTTATATATGGTAATCTTTCTGATAGCCAAACCATACTCGGAACTTTCATATTTGTGAAAAAAGAGAAGGGGGAAGTTTCTAATATTACGCCTATAGTTGATACTTCAAAGAAGTTTTATCTGGAATGAAACAACAAAAATAGATTCATGAGGGTTTAATTACTGAACAACTTACCAATGTTATGTATCTTCCGGGCTCGTTTAGATAATGAAAATCCTATTCTGGGTTTTGTTTCGGAAAGGATTCGACGCAGTTTTATACGTATACTACCAGGAAATAGAATAAAATTAAGGTAAGTCCTTATGATTCAACCAAAGGACGTCTAATTTATAGACTCCAAAGAACAGACTCGAATGATTGGTTGGTTTTTTCAATTTCAACATCCTTTTCGTGGGGATACAGTTCGAAGTTAAAAATTTCAAGAAACTTATTTTCTTCCAATTAAGAATTAATAAAAGGAATGAGAAATATGAAAATAAGGGCCTCCGTTCGTAAAATTTGTGAAAAATGTCGATTGATCCGTAGGCGGGGACGTATCATAGTAATTTGTTCCAACCCGAGACATAAACAAAGACAAGGATAATCTTTCTAAAACAAAAAAACTCTCGAAATCTAAAGGACACGATGTACAGATGTACAAATAAATAAGTAAAAAAAAAATAAGGATCTGTTTTGACATGAAATGGATATATCCATATATCTCTGACTTATATTTATGAGATGATAAAATATGGCAAAACCTATACCAAAAATTGGTTCGCGTAGAAATAGGCGCATTGGTTCACGTAAGAATGCGCGTAGAATACCAAAGGGAGTTATTCATGTTCAAGCAAGTTTCAACAATACCATTGTGACTGTTACAGATGTGCGAGGTCGAGTAATTTCTTGGTCCTCCGCCGGAGCTTGTGGATTCAAGGGTACAAGAAGAGGTACACCATTTGCCGCTCAAACCGCAGCAGGGAATGCTATTCGGACAGTAGTGGATCAAGGTATGCAACGAGCAGAAGTCATGATAAAGGGGCCGGGTCTCGGAAGAGATGCGGCATTAAGAGCTATTCGTAGAAGTGGTATACTATTAAGTTTCATACGGGATGTAACCCCTATGCCACATAATGGCTGCAGGCCCCCTAAAAAAAGACGTGTCTAAAAATAAACATTGAAGAAATTTCAAGAGAAATAAATAATTCAATGATTTGATCAAATAATATATTATGGTTCAAGAGAAAGTAACAGTATCCACTCGGACACTACAATGGAAGTGTGTTGAATCAAGAGCAGACAGTAAGCGTCTTTATTATGGACGCTTTATTCTGGCTCCACTTATGAAAGGTCAAGCCGATACAATAGGCATTGCGATGCGAAGAGCTTTGCTCGGAGAAATAGAAGCAACATGTATCACACGCGCAAAATCTGAGAAAATACCACATGAATATTCTACCATACTCGGTATTCAAGAATCCGTACATGAAATTTTAATGAATTTGAAAGAAATTGTATTGAGAAGTAATCTGTATGGAACTCGTAACGCGTCTATTTGTGTCAAGGGTCCTGGATATATAACTGCTCAAGACATTATTTTACCATCTTCTGTGAAAATCGTTGATAATACACAGCATATAGCTAACCTAACAGAACCAATTAATTTGTGTATTGAATTACAAATCGAGAGGAATCGCGGATATCGTATAAAAACACCAAATAACTTTCAAGACGGAAGTTATCCTATAGATGCTGTATTCATGCCTGTTCGAAACGCGAATCACAGTATTCATTCTTATGTGAATGGGAATGAAAAACAAGAGATGCTTTTTCTCGAAATATGGACAAATGGAAGTTTAACTCCTAAAGAAGCACTTCATGAAGCTTCCCGGAATTTGATTGATTTATTTATTCCCTTTTTACATGCAGAAGAAGAAAACTTAGATTTAGAAAACAATCAACACAAAGTTACTTTACCCCTTTTTACTTTTCATGGTAGATTGGCTAAACAAAGGAAAAATAAAAAAGAAATAGCATTGAAATATATTTTTATTGACCAATC